TAAAAACTTATAATAATGTAAATAAAAACATTATTAAGCTATAAAAAAAATAATTGTGGATTTTCCTGTATCTATAAATATAAATATAGGTGTTAGTTACCCTAAGGGTTAAGGTTCTATGTGGCTTAGCTTCTCACTTATGAAGTGGGTTTAAAAGTTATCTGTCTTGTGTTAAAGTAAATAGATTACAATAAGATTACGATTGATTTTTTAGTGGGGTACGGGGCTTGTTGGGTTTTGTGTAACAATTTTTTAAAATTTTATTCCGTTTACCAAAAAAACTTATAATAATGTAAATAAAAACATTATTAAGCTATAAAAAAAATAATTGTGGATTTTCCTGTATCTATAAATATAAATATAGGTGTTAGTTACCCTAAGGGTTAAGGTTCTATGTGGCTTAGCTTCTCACTTATGAAGTGGGTTTAAAAGTTATCTGTCTTGTGTTAAAGTAAATAGATTACAATAAGATTACGATTGATTTTTTAGTGGGGTACGGGGCTTGTTGGGTTTTGTGTAACAATTTTTTAAAATTTTATTCCGTTTGCCAAAAAAACTTATAATAATGTAAATAAAAACATATCGGCTTAAATAAAAATGACTCGAGGTTTTCCTGTTTCCGGGGGGTTTACAGGGACGTTAACTATCTCAGGAGTTTAGGGGGGTAGGGGGGTTTAACGCGAAAAAGCCAAAGGGGGTTATAATAGTTATCTTTCGATTAAAATATCACTACTTATGTCCTTGATAACCCAATATGTAATTCTTTAATGAAAGTCTTTTCATCATTAATATACATTCCATACCCCATAAAGCATATTCCCACCTTGATTTTTAGGTTACCTACACTGTGAAATGCCTATTGAAAAGGAAAAAGAAGAGAAAAAACCCCTTGCCCTGTAGACAGAGTGCTCGGCATGCTGTGTGCTCCCGTGGTAGGATTTCCACCATTAACTTATGCCAGGATAGGCTTGTATTGGGGAAGTTTACAGTGTATGGCCCTGAAATAGGAACCAAATGCCAGGAATAGATCATTTTGTGAAACCCCCACAATGATTGTCCCTTACCTTCAATAACCGTTAGCATTAAGAAATGGACTTGTTGGTCGGTTCTTACTACATTAAATATTTGCGCGTGCAGAAAAGCTGAATAAAGGTATAACTTGACTTATAAGTGTACATGTTGAGTCTTGATTTTTCGTCTGTTTTTTATAAGAGTTTGTTCGTATTTGTTGTTATGGTTTTTGCAAGATCCATCATCTCGTACAATTCTTGAATGGTTGAATTATATTTATGGTTATAAAACATATATGTACTTGAATGCTGTTGATATGGTTAATATAAATTAATGTTGATAACACATATATGCATATAAAATTGTTGTGATATGTGTTACAAAGAATAGTTTAATTAAGAATCCTGGCTTTGGGAGCCAGGGGTGGGAGTTAGAATCTCCTTTCTTTGAGCAGTAGGGAGGATTTTAACCTCCGACATCTGGTTTACAAGACCAGGGCTCTAACGCTGAGCTACTAGTGCAAGCTCATTCAAGTGCTTTGTCCTCTGCATAGCCTGCTAATGGTGTCAGGACTAGGAAAAGGAAAAAGTATAAAAAGGATGCAACTTGTCCAATAATGACGAATGGGTGTGTAACAGGTATACCCCCGATTCAAGTGAGAATGAGGACGTCTGCAATGAGAGTCCAAAATAGGAATTGTGTAAGTGGTCGGAAAGTGAGGCTTCGTTGTTTAGATGTGTGTAGAAATGGTACGAGTATCAGAATTAGGATTGAAGCTAGTAGAGCTAAGACTCCTCCTAGTTTGTTGGGAATGGACCGTAAGATTGCGTAGGCAAATAGGAAGTATCATTCTGGCTTAATATGAGGAGGCGTAACTAGTGGGTTAGCGGGGGTGAAGTTATCTGGGTCTCCTAGTAGATTAGGTGAAAATAGAGCTAGGCATGTGAGGGCAATAAGAAGTACTGCAAATCCTAATAGGTCTTTGTATGAGAAGTAGGGGTGGAAGCTTATTTTGTCCGCGTCTGAGTTTAGACCAAGTGGGTTGTTCGAGCCTGTCTGGTGAAGAAAAAGGAGGTGGACTATGGTTGCACCTGCAATGACGAAAGGAAATAAGAAATGGAAGGCGAAGAAGCGGGTAAGGGTTGCGTTGTCTACTGAGAAGCCGCCTCAAATTCATTGGACAAGGGCATTACCGATATAGGGTACAGCGGAGAGTAGGTTGGTGATGACGGTGGCACCTCAAAAGGACATTTGACCTCAGGGTAAAACATAGCCAACGAAAGCAGTTATTATAACTAGGAGTAGTAGGACTACTCCGATATTTCATGTTTCTTTGTTGAGGTATGAGCCGTAGTAGAGGCCTCGGCCGATATGGGCATAAATACACACGAAGAAAAAGGATGCGCCGTTGGCGTGGAGATTTCGGATAAGTCATCCATAATTTACGTCCCGGCAGATGTGTGCAACGGAAGAAAAAGCGGTAGCAATATCAGAGGTGTAGTGTATGGCTAGAAATAGTCCTGTGAGAATTTGAATAATTAAACAGAGTCCTAAGAGAGAGCCGAAGTTTCATCACACTGAAATATTTGAGGGGGCGGGTAGGTCAACCAGGGCACTGTTTGCGATTTTGAGGAGAGGATGTGTCTTTCGTAGACTTGCCATTAGTGGGTTCTTGTAGTTGAATAACAACGGTGGTTTTTCAAGCCATTAGTTCTGGTTAAAGTCCTGGCAGGAATTATGACTTATATTATGTCTTTATTTTTAATTGGGCTAGTGTTGGGATTGGTTGCGGTTGCTTCTAATCCTTCTCCATACTTTGCTGCCTTGGGGTTAGTAGTTGTGGCGGGCATAGGTTGTGGAGTGTTGGTTGGCCATGGGGGGCCCTTTCTATCTTTAGTGCTGTTCTTGATTTATTTGGGTGGCATGTTAGTTGTGTTTGCCTACTCAGCGGCTCTTGCCGCTGAGCCTTACCCGGAAAGCTGGGTAAGTGGTCCTGTTGTGGGGGATATGGTTATATACTTAGTGGGGGTGGGGGTGGCTTCTAGTGTCTTTTGAGGGGGTTGGTATGAATCTTCATGGGTGCCGGCCGATGAGCTTGGGGAGCTCTTTGTCTTGCGAGGGGATATTGGAGGAGTAGCTTTAATGTATTCACTAGGGGGAGGTATATTGGTACTTAGTGCGTGGGTTTTACTTCTCACTTTGTTTGTTGTGCTAGAGTTAACCCGGGGCTTGAGTCGGGGGGCTCTTCGGGCAGTTTAGCGGGTAAATAGGAGGGCGGCAAGAGTTAGGGTAAGGAGGAATAAGGTGAGGTATGTTTTAATTATTCCCTGTTGGGTGTTGCTTGCTGTCGTAATTAAAGGTATGTTTGATGAAGAAATGGCTTTGGGGCCCACTTTCTCTAATCAAGTTTGGTCAATGATTTGGCTGGCAAGTGTTTGTCCTAAAACTAGGTTTAATTTAGGGGTGATTCGATGAATGATTGATGGGAAAAAGCCTAGTATATTAGAGAAGTGGTGTGTAACTAAGTTGGGGGTAGTTTTGTATTGTTTGTTAGTTAGTGTTGCTAGTTCGAGGGCAATAAGTAGTCCTATGATTGTAACTGCGAGGGCGGCCAATTTGAGCAAGGGGGGTATAGACATCACAGGGGTTTTGAGGGGTGTGATGTTTGAGGTAATTAGAAGGCCGGCGACAATACTTCCTCATGCAAGTCGTTTCAAGGGGTTAATAACTGCTGGGTTGTTTTCGTTAATAGGGGAAATAGCATTAAACCGTGGGTGTGCTATTGAAACAAAGAATACTACGCGGAGACTGTAAATGGCCGTGAATGAGGTGGCCAGGAGGGTTAAAATTAGGGCTCAGGCGTTTAGGTGGGATGTGTTTAGTGCCTCGATAATAGCATCTTTGGAGAAGAATCCTGCTAGGAAAGGTGTGCCTGTGAGGGCTAAGCTACCAATCGTTAGGCAGGACGATGTAAAGGGGGCGAGGTGGTGTATGCCCCCCATTTTTCGAATATCTTGTTCGTCATTAAGGCTGTGAATGATTGAGCCGGAGCAAAGGAATAGTATTGCTTTAAAGAAGGCGTGGGTGCAAATGTGGAGGAAGGCTAGTTGGGGTTGATTGAGTCCGATGGTAACTATCATTAGGCCAAGTTGACTTGATGTTGAGAATGCTACGATCTTTTTGATATCATTTTGGGTTAGGGCACAGGTGGCTGTAAATAATGTGGTTAGGGCGCCTAGGCATAGGCAAGTGGTGAGGGCAGTTTGGTTGTTTTCTAGAAGAGGACTTGTCCGTACTAGAAGAAAAATACCAGCGACAACCATAGTACTTGAGTGGAGTAGGGCAGAGACCGGTGTAGGACCCTCTATAGCAGAGGGAAGTCAGGGGTGAAGTCCAAATTGGGCTGATTTGCCTGTAGCGGCGACAATCAGGCCCAGAAGGGGGAGGGTAAGATCTATGTCTTTTGTTACTACAAAGATTTGCTGTAGTTCTCAGGAGTTAGCGTTGGTTGCTATTCATGCTATCGTAAATAGTAAGCCAATGTCTCCAACTCGATTATATACAACTGCTTGTAGGGCTGCTGTGTTGGCATCTGCTCGTCCGTATCATCAGCCGATGAGAAGAAATGATATGATGCCGACCCCTTCCCAGCCGATGAAGAGTTGGAATAGGTTGTTTGCTGTAACAAGAATAATCATGGCGATAAGGAAAACCAAGAGGTATTTGAAGAATCGGTTTATGTATGGGTCTGCATGCATGTATCATGATGCGAACTCTAGAATAGACCAAGTGACGTAAAGGGCAATTGGGACAAAGATAACTGAGTAGTGATCAAACTTGAAGCTAATATTTACGTCGAAGGTTAATGTATTTATTCAATTTCATGAGGTGATGATTGCTTCTGCGCCTTCGTTTAGAAAGAGAAATAGGGGTATTAGGCTAACGAAGAAGGCTAGGGCGACCGCTGTCTTAACATGGGAGACAGCCCAGTCCGGGTTTCGGGGGCGGGGTTGTAGGGTCGTAAAGATTGGGTACGCTAATAGTAAAAAGATAATGACCAAGCTGGATGATATAATAAGTGATGAGGGGTGCATAGCTGCTACTTGGATTTGCACCAAGAGTTTTTGGTTCCTAAGACCAATGGATGAGCTGTTATCCTTTAGAAGCAGGCCGAGTGAGCCCTGGGGTCCAACCAAGGTCACGGAGATTAGCAGTCTTCGTTGCTGGCGAGCCTCTCTCGGTGGATAAGGGGAGTTTAACCTCTGTCTTTAGAATCACAATCTAATATTTTTGTTAAACTATATCTACAGGTAGTTCAGCCTCATACTAGTTCGGGCTTTAAGATAAGTAGAAGGAGGGGAAGGAGGTGAAGGGCTATAACTAGGTGTTCCCGTGTATAGGAGGGGTTTAGGCTAATAATATGTGCTGGGAGGGGTCCTCGTTGGGTTATAAGGAACATATAGAGTGAATAGCTCGCGGTAATAAGGGTTCCCGCCCCTGTTAGAACAAGAGTTCATCATGATCAGCCAAATAGTGAGGTAATAATCAGGAGTTCTCCTATGAGATTAGGTAGTGGAGGAAGGGCTAAGTTGGCGAGGCTGGCAATAAATCATCATGTTGCCATGAGTGGAAGGACTATCTGCAACCCTCGGGCTAAGAGTATTGTTCGGCTGTGAAGGCGTTCGTAATTTGTATTGGCTAGACAGAAGAGGGCAGAGGATGTTAGGCCGTGTGCAATTATAAGAATTACAGCACCGGCAAAGCCTCAGGGTGTTTGGATAAGAATGCCTCCGACGACTAGGCCTATGTGGCTTACAGATGAGTAAGCGATAAGGGATTTTAAATCTGTTTGGCGGAGGCAGGTTGAGCCAGTTATAATTACGCCTCAGAGGGCAAGAATAATAAATGGGTAGCTTAGTTCTTTGGTTAAAGGTTCTAGTATAGCTATTATTCGGATTATACCGTATCCTCCTAGTTTTAGAAGAACTGCAGCTAGTACTATTGAGCCTGCAACTGGGGCTTCAACATGTGCCTTTGGAAGTCAAAGATGTGCCCCATACAAGGGTATTTTTACTAAGAATGCAATTAGGCAGCCTGCTCATCAAAGTTTATCAGCATAGGATGAGAGGGGGGAGGAATTAGTATACTGGATGGTTAAGAGGGAGAGGGATCCTGTGTCTTTTTGAAGAAGTAGGAGAGCAACTAGTAGGGGAAGAGAGCCTGCCAAGGTATAAAATAGGAAATATACGCCTGCATTAAGGCGTTCTGCTTGATTACCTCATCGGGTGATGATGATTAGTGTGGGGATGAGGGTGGCTTCAAATATAACATAAAATATGAGAAGTTCGGTGGCACTGAATGCTATAATAAGGAAGACTTGTAGTGACGTTAACAGGCTAATATATGTCCGTTGGCGGTTGATAGGTTCAAGTGCTGTGTGACTTTGACTCGCCAGAATTATAAGGGGTAACAGTCAGCAGGTAAGAACAAGCAGGGGCGTAGAGAGGGGGTCTGTTGCCATAAATGGTGTAAGGCAGGATCAGCCTGTCTCTGATGTGCTTTTTAGTCAAGTGAGACTAGCGAGTGCAATAATTAGGCTATGGGATAGGGCAGTGGATCATAATCATTTAGCGGGGGCAAGCCAGGCCGTGGGAAGGAGCATGAGGGTGGGAATTAAAATTTTTAGCATTGTAAGAGGTTTAGGGTTTGAAGTCGGTCTGAGCCATGCGTGCGGGCTGTGGCTACCAGTAAGGCAAGTCCTGCACTGGCCTCGCAAGCTGAGAAAGCCAGAAGAAGTATGGGGGCTGCAGAGAAGTTTGTGGAGCCTAGTTGCAGGGTTCAAATTGAAAGTCCAATAAATAAAGAGAGCATCATCCCTTCTAAGCATAAAAGAGCGGAGAGGAGGTGGGTTCGATGGAATGCTAGGCCTGTTAGTCCTAGGGTAAAGGCCGATGAAAAAGCGAAGTGAGTGGGAGTCATCAGACAATTATGGACTTTAACCATAAGCTTTTGAGCCGAAATCAAATATTTTTCTTAAACTAATTGGCTATTCGGCTCATTCTAGTCCGCCTTGAATTCACTCATAAATTAGGCCTAGGGTAAGCAAAATAAGTACGGCTACGGCTCAGAAGAGTGTTAACAGAGGGGAGGTTAGTTGATCTCCTCAGGGGAGTGGGAGGAGAAGAGCAATTTCTAAGTCGAAAAGAAGGAAAAGAATGGCGACTAAAAAGAAGCGTAGAGAAAATGGGAGCCGGGCTGATCCTAGAGGATCAAAACCGCATTCATAGGGGGAGAGCTTTTCGTGGTCAGGGGTCATTTGGGGAAGTCAAAAGGATACAATGGCCAGGATTACGGAAAGCACAATAGTGATAGTAATTACAGCTGTTGCTACGTTCATTATCTTTCCTTGGATTTTAACCAAGACCAGGTGATTGGAAGTCACTTATACTAGCTTTAATACTAGAAAGATTAAGAGCCTCATCAGTAGATAGAGATGTATAGGAATAGTCATACAACGTCTACAAAATGTCAGTATCAGGCAGCTGCTTCGAATCCGAAGTGGTGCTCGGATGTAAAATGGTACTGGATTTGTCGTAGGAGGCAGACAGCTAAGAATGTGGAGCCAATAATAACGTGTAGTCCGTGGAAGCCAGTGGCTACGAAAAAGGTAGAGCCGTAGACCCCGTCTGCGATTGTGAAGGGGGCTTCATAATACTCTATGGCTTGAAGAAAGGTAAAATAAAAGCCTAGAAGAATAGTTAAGGTTAATGATTGAATGGCTTGTTTTCGTTCCCCCTCCATAATGCTATGGTGGGCTCAGGTAACTGTTACCCCGGAGGCAAGTAAGACAGCTGTATTAAGGAGGGGCACTTCGAATGGGTCAAGGGTTGTAATGCCCGTGGGAGGTCAGCAGCCCCCTAGTTCAGGGGTAGGGGCGAGGCTTGCGTGGTAGAAGGCCCAGAAGAATCCTAGGAAGAAAAAGACTTCTGAAGTGATGAAAAGAATTATTCCATATCGAAGTCCTTTCTGTACGGGGGGCGTATGATGTCCTTGGAATGTGCCTTCTCGTACGATGTCTCGTCATCATTGATATATTGTAAGAAGGAGCAGAGCTGTTCCTAAGGTTATTAGGGTTGTTGAGCGAAAGTGAAATCAGGTCGCGAGGCCTGATGTTATTAGCAGGGCAGCAATTGCTCCTGTCAGGGGTCAAGGGCTGGGGTCAACTATGTGGTAGGGGTGTGCTTGATGGGCCATTAGACGTTTTCTTGTAGGTAAAGTGTTAGTAGGAGAACGAAGACGTAAGCTTGAATTATTGCTACAGCAACTTCTAATAGGGTGAGTAATACCAGTACTGTTGTCGTGATAATTGCCACAGTTGGCATTAAGGGAAGAAGCACAAAGGCCCCGGTGGCAATTAGTTGAATTAAAAGGTGACCAGCTGTTAGATTGGCTGTTAGCCGGACTCCTAGCGCAAGGGGGCGGATAAAGAGGCTAATTGTTTCGATGATGATAAGTACGGGAATAAGAGGGCCAGGTGTGCCTTCTGGTAGGAGGTGTCCTAGGGCGTGGGTTGGTTGATTTCGCATACCAATAATTACGGTTGCTAGTCAAAGAGGTACTGCGAGGCCTAAATTTAGTGACAATTGAGTTGTGGGGGTGAAAGTGTAAGGAAGTAGGCCCAGTATATTTAGAGTAATTAAAAAGATTATTAAGGAGGTTAGCAGGGCAGCTCATTTATGTCCTCCAATGTTTAAGGGGAGTAAAAGCTGTTGAGTAAAACGATTAATAAATCAGCCCTGAAGAGCTAAGAATCGGTTATTTAATCATCGAGTTGTGGGTGTTGGGTAGAGGAGTCAAGGTAAGGTGAGGGCGAGGGCTATTAATGGAATCCCAAGATAGGTGGGGCTTATAAACTGGTCAAAAAAGCTTAGTGTCATGGTCAGGTTCAGGGGTCTGTTTTGGCTTTTTCTGCGCTTTGTAGAGTGGGGGCGTTTGGGAAGGTGTGGGCTGTAACTTTAGCGGGAATAACGGCCAGGAAGACCATTCACGAGAAGACTAAAATAGCAAATCAAGGTGTGGGGTTGAGTTGAGGCATGTCGTTAGGGGTGGTTGGGAGTCACCAATCTTTAGCTTAAAAGGCTAACGCTATACCCTATTTAGCTTCCTAGCGAGGCGTCTTCAAGTATTCGAGATGATCAGTTTTCAAAGTGTTCCAGGGGAACTGCTTCTACTACAATAGGTATAAAGCTGTGATTTGCTCCGCAGATTTCAGAGCATTGTCCATAAAATACGCCTGGCCGGGATGCGATGAAGGCTGTTTGGTTTAGGCGACCTGGGACTGCGTCCATTTTTACTCCTAGGGCTGGGACTGCTCACGAGTGGAGTACGTCGTCTGCAGATACTAAAACTCGGATAGGGGATTCAACTGGAATAACCATTCGATGGTCGGCTTCTAATAGGCGGAATTGTCCAGGGGTCAGGTCTTGGGTGGGAATTATATATGAGTCAAAGCCAAGGTCTTCATAGTCAGTATATTCGTAGCTTCAGTATCACTGGTGGCCAACGGCTTTAATTGTTAATAGAGGGTTATTAATTTCATCTATAAGATAGAGGATGCGGAGGGAGGGAAGTGCAATTAGAATTAAAATAATAGCTGGGAGGATTGTTCAGATGATCTCAATCTCTTGTGAATCTAAGATATATTTGTTCGTTAATTTAGTGGTGACTATGGCAAGAATAATATAAAGCACTAGTGTGCTAATCAGAAAGACGATTATTAAAGCGTGGTCGTGAAAGTGAAGAAGTTCTTCTATAACAGGTGAAGCTGCATCTTGAAATCCAAGCTGTGACGGATGGGCCATTAATGACAAGACACGCGGGGGTTTAACCCACACTTCCGCCTTGACAAGGCGGTGTAATGTACTCTTTTACTAGTGTCTTATAAAGAAAGTGGCAGAGCGGTTATGTGGTCGGCTTGAAACCGACCTATGGGGGTTCGACTCCTCCCTTTCTCGTTAATCTGCTTGTACTTGTACAAAGGCAGGCTCCTCGAATGTGTGATATGGGGGAGGGCAGCCATGTAGTCATTCTACATTGGTTGTTGTTAAATCTGTTGCTAGAACTTCACGTTTGGCGGCGAATGCTTCTCAGATAATAAATAAAAACATAATAACAGCGACTAGGGAGATAAGTGATCCAATTGAGGAAACTGTATTTCATAGGGTGTAGGCGTCAGGGTAGTCGGAATATCGTCGGGGCATGCCGGCTAGTCCTAGGAAGTGTTGTGGGAAGAAGGTTAAATTTACTCCTAAGAACATAATACCGAAGTGGATTTTTGTTCAAGTGCTGTGAAGGGTATATCCTGAAAATAGCGGGAATCAGTGAACAAAGGCGGCAACAATGGCAAATACGGCCCCCATGGACAGAACATAGTGGAAGTGGGCTACTACATAGTAGGTGTCGTGGAGTACAATATCTAGGGATGAATTGGCCAGAACAATGCCTGTAAGTCCCCCAACTGTGAATAGGAAAATAAAGCCAAGAGCCCATAAAAGGGGTGTTTCTCATTTAATTGAGCCTCCGTGTAGGGTTGCAAGTCAGCTAAATACTTTAACACCGGTGGGAATTGCGATAATTATTGTTGCGGACGTGAAGTAGGCACGTGTGTCTACATCCATGCCGACAGTAAACATGTGGTGGGCTCATACAATAAAGCCTAGAAGGCCAATGGCCATTATTGCTCATACCATGCCTATATAGCCGAAGGGTTCTTTTTTACCAGAGTAGTAAGCAACGATGTGTGAAATTATACCAAAGCCAGGGAGGATTAGAATATACACTTCAGGGTGTCCGAAGAATCAGAATAGATGTTGGTAAAGAATTGGGTCTCCCCCTCCGGCCGGGTCAAAGAATGTAGTATTCAGATTTCGGTCCGTTAGAAGCATTGTGATGCCGGCAGCAAGAACTGGTAGTGAGAGAAGAAGAAGGACAGCGGTAATTAGAACAGCTCACACAAATAGGGGAGTCTGGTATTGAGAGATGGCTGGAGGTTTTATGTTAATAATTGTGGTGATAAAATTAATAGCCCCGAGGATTGAGGAAATACCTGCTAGGTGAAGTGAAAAAATTGTCAGGTCTACGGAGGCCCCTGCGTGAGCTAAGTTACCAGCTAGGGGCGGGTATACTGTCCATCCGGTTCCGGCCCCCGCTTCTACACCGGAAGAGGCGAGCAGTAGAAGGAAGGAAGGGGGAAGAAGTCAAAAACTTATATTATTTATACGAGGAAATGCTATATCTGGGGCTCCAATCATTAGGGGAATCAATCAGTTTCCAAAACCTCCAATCATAATTGGCATTACTATAAAGAAAATCATTACGAAAGCATGTGCTGTAACGATTACATTGTAAATTTGGTCGTCTCCAAGGAGAGCGCCCGGTTGGCTTAATTCTGCTCGAATGAGTAGGCTGAGGGCAGTGCCTACTATACCGGCTCAGGCACCAAATACTAGATAAAGGGTGCCGATGTCTTTGTGATTAGTGGAGAAAAATCAACGTGTGATGGCCACAGGTAGGATGGCTGAGTTTTTAAGCGATGGATTGTAGCCCCACAAACAGAGGTTTAAGTCCTCTTCTTACCACAAGCCTTGAGGTGTTGTACATATCAGATTGCAAATCTGAAGACGCAGGCTAGCCGTCTGCCGGGGCTTTCCCCCGCCTCCCCGCCCTTTAGGCGGGGGAAAGTTAGATGGATGCTCGCTGGTTTGGGCGCTTAGCTGTTAACTAAGATATTGCAGGATCGAGGCCTGTCCTTCTAGGAAGGCTTTAGCTTAATTAAAGTACCTGTTTTGCATACAGGAGATGTGGGGTAGTGTCCCGCAAGTCTTATCAGGGGCTGGGGGACTTCCACCCTCACTTAGGGCTTTGAAGGCCCTTGGTCTCGTTTTTAACCTAAGTCCCTTAGAGGGTTATTAGTGCTATTGCGGCGGGTGTTAGGGGTAAGAGCAATAGTGTAGCTATAGCTGAGGTGGCAAGGGGTAGTGTTAGTTGTGTGGAGGGAAGACGTCAGGGAGAGATTGCGGTGAGGTTGTTAGGTGAAATGGTCAGTGTTATTGCATATGATAGCCGTAAATAAAAATATAGGCTAAGAAGGGCGCTTATTGCTGCTAGTGTTGCGGCGGGGGCAAGGTCTTGCTTAGCAAGTTCTTGAAGAATAAGCCATTTTGGTATGAAACCTGTGAGCGGGGGAAGGCCTCCTAGGGATAATAGTAGGAGGGGTGAAAGGGCAGTTAGGGCGGGGGTTTTTGCTCAGGAGGTTGCTAGGGTATTGATGCTAGTTGCTTTATTTAGTTTAAATATAAGGAATGCTGAAAATGTTATAATAAAATATGTAAGCAGTGTTAAAATAGTTAGGGAGGGGGAGAATTGTAGAACAATTACTATTCAGCCGAGATGTGCGATAGAGGAGTAGGCAAGAATTTTGCGAAGTTGGGTTTGGTTGAGTCCCCCTCAGCCTCCCACAATTGTTGAGGTAAGTCCGAGGATAATTAAAAGGGTGGTGTTGGTACAGGGGGTTTGGATCAATAGGGCAAATGGGGCAAGTTTTTGTCAGGTGGATAAGATAAGTCCTGTGGTGAGATCTAGGCCTTGAAGTACTTCGGGTAATCATGAGTGTACTGGTGCAAGTCCTACTTTCAATGCGAGGGCTAAAGTGACGAGAGCAGTTGGGAGGGGGTGGGCGATTTGTAGGAGGTCTCATTGGCCAGTTAGTCAAGCATTGGTGGTACTGGCGAAAAGCAGCATGGCCGCTCCGGCGGCTTGAATTAAAAAATATTTAGTGGCGGCTTCAACTGCTCGGGGGTGGTGATGTTGGGCTATTAGGGGGATAATAGCTAGAGTATTTATTTCTAAGCCTATTCAGGCGAGTAGTCAGTGGGAGCTTGCGAAGGTAGTAGTAGTACCTAAGCCAATGCCAAATAGGAGGGCGGTTAAGATGTAAGGGTTCATTAGCAAAGGAGGGATTTTAACCTTCGTGTTTGGGGTATGGGACCAAGAGCTTAGAATTAGCTGACTTTGCTAGGAAATAGTGTAGTGGGAGCACCAGGAGTTTTGCTCTCCTTAGGCGGGGTTCGAGTCCCCCTTTTCTAAGAAGCGGGGGGGATTTGAACCCCCATAAGTCACTCTATCAAAGTGGCCCTTTACTTCAGGCACGGCTTCGTCATTTATAGCTGAGGTGGCAATCCAGCAAATGCAATGGGGAGGGCTAGGTGTCAGATAACCAGGGCTAGTGTTAGTGGGAGGAAATTTTTTCAAATCAGATGTATTAGTTGATCGTAGCGGAATCGTGGATAAGAGGCTCGAACTCACAGGAATAGTACAGATAGAAGGGCCGCTTTGGTCATGAGGTTTACTGCGGTCAGTTCAGGTAGTATGGGGAAATGGGAGGCTCCTAAGAAGAGGGTGGCGGAGAGTGTATTTATAAGGAGGATATTAGCATATTCGGCTAGGAAAAATAGGGCGAATGGGCCACCTGCGTATTCTACGTTGAATCCAGAGACTAGCTCTGATTCTCCTTCAGTGAGGTCAAAAGGTGCACGGTTTGTTTCTGCTAGGGTGGAGATATATCATATTGCGGCTAAAGGTCAGGCTGGTAGTAGTATTCAGACGCTTTCTTGGGCGATGTTGAAGGTTTGTAGGGTAAATCCGCCTGTAAAAATAATAGCGCTTAGAAGGATTAGGCCTAGGCTAACTTCATAAGAAATAGTTTGGGCTACGGCCCGTAGGGCCCCGATCAGGGCGTATTTTGAATTTGATGCTCAGCCTGAGCCTAAAATGGAGTAGACTGCTAGGCTTGACAGGGCTAAGATAAAAAGGATCCCTAGGTTTAAGTCGATGACTGGGTAGGGGAGAGGTATGGGGGCTCAAAGGGTTAAGGCAAGTGTAAGTGCAAGCATGGGGGCGAGGAGGAAGAGTACCGGAGAGGAAGTAGATGGGCGGACGGGCTCTTTAATGAAGAGTTTTACTCCATCGGCGATAGGCTGTAAGAGACCATAGGGCCCCACAATATTTGGTCCTTTTCGTAGTTGTATATACCCTAATACCTTACGTTCTAGAAGCGTGAGGAAGGCGACGGCTAAGAGGACGGGTACGATGAAGGCCAAGGGGTTAAGAATGTGGGTAATAAGAGCTGAAATCATAGTTAAGGAGAGGACTTGAACCTCTGTAAAAAGGGCTTAGGTCTTTTGCATTCACCGGGCTCTGCCACCCCAACATGCCGTTCTCTCAGGCATTGGGGTATGCCCTCTTGCCTATTTTAGTTGTCTTCATTAGGTGGGGGTAAGGCTTGCTTGGAGCAGGGGCCTCTTCTTTTCGGTCCTTTCGTACTAGAAAAGAGCACACCATAGATAGAAACTGACCTGGATTACTCCGGTCTGAACTCAGATCACGTAGGACTTTAACCGTTGAACAAACGGACCCTTAATAGCGGCTGCACCATTAGGATGTCCTGATCCAACATCGAGGTCGTAAACCCCCTTGTCGATATGGGCTCTAAAAGGGGATTGCGCTGTTATCCCTAGGGTAACTCGGTCCGTTGATCGGCATTGCCGGATCTTATTGGTCAGATATTCTGTTAATTAGAGCTGCGGCTCTTAGTTGTAGGAGGGAGTGCTCCCTTTCCACGTGGGGGTTTTTTGTTTCCCCGCGGTCGCCCCAACCAAAGACATTAGGGAAGGGTTCCATTAGTTCAGGCCTTTATAGGGGTTTGCTTGACAGGATCTTCTTTGGTGTCTAAAGCTCCATAGGGTCTTCTCGTCTTATGTTTATATCCCCGCTTCTGCACGGGGAGATCAATTTCATTGACTTGAAAGAGGAGACAGTTAAGCCCTCGTTGTGCCATTCATACAGGTCTTCATTTAAAAGACAAGTGATTGCGCTACCTTTGCACGGTCAAAATACCGCGGCCGTTAAACTAATAGTCACAGGGCAGGCGGGACCTCTTATTCTTTAGCTTTGCAAGAGGCGATGTTTTTGGTAAACAGGCGAGGCTTGATTTGTTTGCCGAGTTCCTTCTCTTTCTTTTAGTCTTTCCTAAGGTGCACACCTGTGTAGGGTTAACGATCTATGTTTGAATTTTTTTCTGGTTGTTTGGGTTGTTGTTCAGGGCCCTCTTTGTTTGGGGTCGTTAATGCTCGGTGCGGGTTCGTTCCGAATTACATGTGTGCAGGGAGAGAGGCTTGGCTCTCTTATTACTCATATTAGCAGGGTCTCTCCCATGTTCGCATGGGATGGCCCGGTAGGGAAGGGGGGAGTAAGAATTAATGATCGGGATAGAGAGGGGTAGTGATGTATTTGAGCTATAACGCTTTCTACTGGGATGGCTGCTTTTAGGCCCACCCAAATACTTACCTTTGTTTAATTATGATCTTTTTCCTCCCGGAAAAGTTGTATCTTGTTTCAAAGGGGCTGTACCCCCTTTGAATAACTCTCACAGCTTCTTTTAGTATCAGGTGGGGTAATACTGAGGTGAATAAAGAATCTGGGGGGCTGAACTTCTATCCAATTCCCGGGCAACCAGCTATAACTAGGTTCGGTAGGTTTATCACCTCTACTCAAAGCTCATTCCACTCTTTTGCCACAGAGACGGGTTCGCCCTATAAATAGGCTGTCTTGGAGTAGCTCCCCTAGTTTCGGGGTGTCAAACTAAAGCACTCTTTGCTTGGGTCACGCTGGCTAAATCATGATGCAAAAGGTACGAGAATTAATCTCTGCTTTACTTGGCTTCACTGGGTTGTTTCACTTCTCTTTCAGCGATCCCTTGCGGTACTTTCTCTATTGCTCCTAAGTCCTTTTTCTGTCGCCCATACTAAAGGGGAAAAATGGTTTGTTTAATTGAAACATTTGTGCATTTGGGGTTATAAATAATGGTTGGTTGTTGTTGTGTTTGTGGGCTAGCTGTTGGGCGTCAGGGTGATCCGATTTGCACGGGTGTCTCTTCAGTGTAAGGGAAGTGTTATTCTATTTTAACTACACTCTGATATTACCAAGTGCACCTTCCGGTACCCTTACCATGTTACGACTTGCCTCCCCTCCGCGATTTTTGGGTTTTTAATTATTTAAATTGGTAGGCTTGGGGAGAGTGACGGGCGGTGTGTGCGCGCTTCAGGGCCGATTTCAGCGGAACACGCTATTTCCCGCTTACTACTAAATCCTCCTTCAGGCGCGTATTTCAGTGCGCCGTTCGTGTACCCTATTGTAGGGAATGTAGCCCATTTCTTCCCCCTCCATGCGCTACACCTCGACCTGACGTTTTGGGTTGTGCCAGTTGTGCTTACTTTTAGACCTTCACAGGGTAAGCTGACGACGGCGGTATATAGGCGGGATAAACAAGGAAGGGTGAGGTTGAACGGGGGTTATCGGTTCTAGAACAGGCTCCTCTAGGGGGGTCTAAAGCACCGCCAAGTCCTTTGGGTTTTAAGCTGGTGCTCGTAGTTCCCAGGCGGGCAGGGTATGTGATATATTACCAAGGTTTAGGGCTAGGCATAGTGGGGTATCTAATCCCAGTTTGTGCCAGAGCTTTCGTGGGGTCAGGGGTTGTAAAGCTACCTTCGTGATTGATCTTCTAACCTTCGGATGCGTATAACAGCTTTGAAGGCGTGCGGCTTTAGTCTTTATTTTCCATAACCACTCTTTACGCCGAATGGTATCAACTTGGGTCTCTCGTATAGCCGCGGTGGCTGGCACGAGTTTTACCGGCCCTCTTAGCTTTAACTAAGTCAAGTTTTCACTTATGGCTTAATGTTTATCACTGCTGAGTTCCCTTGAGGGTGTGGCTAAGCAAGGTGTCATGGGCTTACGGGTGTGTGCCTGATACCAGCTCCTTGCTCCCGGGCAGGGAGCTGTAGGGCATTCTCACAGGGGGGCGGATACTTGCATGTGTAAATTTGGCTAAAGTTGATAGTAAAGTCAGGACCAAGCCTTTGTGCGGGCGGGGCTTTCTAGGGCCCATCTTAACATCTTCAGTGTTATGCTTTAATTAAGCTACGCTAGC